TAAAACCCTCTGTTGCACTTGATTAATCGCCCTTTGTTGTTCAAACTGAATCGTTTCATTTTTGTAATTTTCGAATTGTTCCAAAGTGGTATAAATTGAATTAATTAAATTCAATTTTTCTCGTTCTATCTCGGAATAACCATTCACTCGAAACCGATCCGCTTCCGTTTCTACTTTACTTAAGCGGGCCCGGGCTTTCTCCAGCTGTTCAACGGCTGCTTCCCGTAGTTCTTCTGAATTTCGAATAGTTATCAAGATTCTCTCTTTTCGATTATCTAATAAATCACTTAATGAAAGTAGATTCTCTTTCCATTTATTTAAAAATGTCTATGATCTCTTCCCGAACCAAACATGAATCTTTCAATTCATTTGGCTCTCACACTCAATTCCTTATAGGAAATTTCCCTATCTTTATTATCGAATGAGCCTATCCTCTTTTCTCTATTTCTAAAAATCTTGAAAATGATTACCAATACAAGATTAAAATATTTGGAGGACTCTTCTGACCAAACAAATAATTGTCAGCAAAGTTGTTTTTTTTATTCAAATCCAAAGAATTCTGATTAATTTATACGTAGGTCATCAATTCCGCATTGTATAAAAGGAGGCGTTAAACAAAACACCCATTTTTTTTTTTCATCGTAAAGAGAATTCAAGTCATTTTATCGACATGAGTGTTCTATATCGAAAAAATTCCAATTTCCATATTAACATAGTGGTAGAAAGAATACTACATTGCGTCTAAACTTCAAACTAGTTAGCTTTAACCATGGTAATGCTCCAAAATTCTTGGTTGATAGAGAATCAAAGTAGATTTACCAATGAATCGCGAAATGCTATGGTTCTTAACTATTTTTTTGTTTATTTAGTAAGAAGTCATTCGCCGGATCATGCACGTTTTTCTAGTTATAACGAAAAAAGTGCAGTTGGTTGGATCCAATCTATTCTTTGAAATAAACAACTCGCACACACTCCCTTTCCAAAAAAAATTAATACACCTAGCACTACACTTAGATTTATTAGATTTGTTGCTAAAATATCGGTATCAAACCCGAAACTTCCGGCGGATGGCCAGTAAATGAAGCAAAGAAAAGAATCGGTTATATTTTTCATATGATCGCATCTCCTCTTATGGATAGACTAATTTTGTTTCTACGATTCGCAGTTTTTTGATTTTTTATTTGTTTTTTTATATTAAATTAAAGTTTATTCTATAATATTTTCATTTCTTACTAATAATTAATATGAATTACTAGTAAGAACTAGTAAGAATATGAATATAATAAGAATTTTATTCTATCTATTAGAGAATATAGAATATATTTATTAATAAATATATTCTATATTTTGAATTGGTTAGTCAATTGAAAGATTCCCCATAAGAATGATACCTTTTAGAAGTAGATACTAGTTCTTATGTCAATTGCAAAATATCTAGTTGTTTTCAATTCTAAATTAAAAAAGGGGGCGCTCATTGGACTAAATAAAGGGACGGAAGAAGGCGAATCAGTATGTTAATCCGAATGAAGAATAAATTGTAGGAGTTAAATTGGAATATATATATAAAATATATATATATATAAAAGCAATAGCAGCAATGAAAGTCCACGGAAAAAACAATATGTATTTTTCTTTTTCTATTTTTTTAAAAGATTAAACAAAAGGATTGGCAAATAAAAGTGCTAATGCTACAACCAGCCCATAAATAGTTAAAGCTTCCATAAAAGCCAGACTAAGTAATAAAGTACCCCTTATTTTGTCCTCTGCTTCCGGTTGTCGCGCAATCCCTTCTACAGCTTGCCCTGCAGCTGTACCTTGACCAACTCCAGGTCCAATAGAAGCAAGCCCGACGGCCAACCCAGCAGCGATAACAGAAGCAGCAGAAATCAGTGGATCCATGATAAGTTTCTCCTATTCCAAATAAAATAAAGAAAAGAAATAGTTAATAATATAATCAACCAAGAAATTATGACTTAATTATTTCATTCTTCATTTATCTAGTCGAAGTTTAATTCATGAATAATTTTTATTGAATTATCCAAATAACTTCGATATTCATTTCTTTTTTTTCGTTTCTACCGATGTAGTTTTTTGTGAATACATACAATTTTTGTTCTTATCTTAAATTTTGAACCATTCTTTTAATTCTTCGTTCTTTCTTTTTCTTTATTTCCATTTTTGAGTTATTCAATTCACAATTACAAGAGATGGAATGGAAGGACTCTTTTTTTCGAATCCCCACCTAAATTTAGAGTAGTAGCAGGACAAATTTAGATAGATAGTCATATATAACTAATGAATATCTACTATGACATATACATGTGTTTGTTCGATACCGTAAACCAATTAGTTATACCTTAGATTCAATAGGATTCGAGAATCGTTCTTGGAAACCGCTAAAAAACTAAGAGTTGTCTTATAACGATTAGATTATATATACACTTAGTTCGACCCCCTCACCCTATTTTTTGTCCTTTCTTTTATTCATTATTATCCCATATGGATCGAATTAATCTAAATCAATTCGAAAGACCAAATTATTACTATGGAAATATTCGAATTTAAGTGATCTAAATGTGATTTTATATATATATATATATTTTTTATTTAGTAAAATCAAATAAACTTTGGTCAATCATTAAATGTGAATGAATGAAACGGAAATATTTTGTAGTTCGATATAACATCTTTTTTTTTGAATCACATGTCGTAAACAACGTAGATATCATCCGAAATTATAGTTCCCAATCTAATATTAATTAAATATAATATACTAATCAATTTTGACATCTAATAAGAATTTTAATTAATTAATTAATATACTAATAAAAAGGTTGAATATGTTTATAGTTCTAATTGAATGAACAAAATAATAAATAAAAATAATATTCATTGGAGTAAAATACAAATTGGTCAAAAAAAGACTATTTTTCGAAAAAATAGGAAAGAGATCTATCTAAAAGATCTTTTTCCTATTTTTTTTTTTATTACCATTCCCCGGGAATGGTTTTTATTTTATTTATACTTACTTAGTACACTTTTGGGGGTGGGTTAGATAATCCCTTTGATTATTATTAAAAATTTTCAAAATTTCTTTCGATTTTTTTTATTTATGTTTATTTATTTAAGTAGATTATCGTGAGCCACACATACTTTGTCGCAGGCTAAACTAAAAAAAAAGACTATTTTGATAACTAATCAATGATGCCCTTCCATGGATTCACCTATATAAGCCGCAGCTAAGGTAGCAAAAATAAGAGCTTGAATACCGCTTGTAAATAATCCCAGAAACATAACAGGTATAGGAACTACTAAAGGTACTAACGAAACAAGAACAACAACTACTAATTCATCAGCTAATATATTTCCGAAAAGTCGAAAACTAAGTGATAAGGGTTTTGTGAAATCTTCTAAGATGTTAATCGGTAAAAGGATTGGAGTTGGTTGGATGTATTTACCAAAATAAGCCAATCCTTTTTTTGAAATACCCGCATAGAAATAGGCTACTGACGTAAGTAAAGCTAATGCAACAGTAGTATTTATATCATTTGTGGGTGCTGCTAATTCTCCATGAGGTAACTTTATAATTTTCCAAGGCAAAAGAGCCCCTGACCAATTCGAAACAAAAATAAATAGAAACAAAGTTCCAATAAACGGAACCCACGGACCATATTCTTCTCCAATCTGAGTTTTGCTCACGTCTCGGATGAATTCAAGGACATATTCAAAGAAATTCTGACCGGACGTTGGAATAGTTTGCGGATTTCTAACAACTAGAATGGTTGAAATTAATAAGATAGCAATTACAACCCAAGAGGTAATAAGTACTTGAGCATGCACTTGAAAATCCCCTATTTGCCAATAGAAATGTTGACCTACTTCGACAGCAGATATATCATAGAATCTGTTTAATGTGTTGATGTAACATAATAGAACATTCATATTGCCCTGCCCTCTAAAAAAAATATATAACTTGAAAGGGAATTATTTTGATTCAACCATTTCCTTTTCTATTTTGAATACCTACTAATCACAAAATAGTTATTTTTGCACAATTTTGTAATGCTCTAATAACCGATTCCATAAATCTATGACCGCCCAACCAAATCTAAAAATTTATTTATCTTATTATTAATCAAAAATTTCGTATATAGCTAGAACGACCCTCACAAATTGCAAAAACTAATTTGTTAAGAATTAATCGGATTGAAGCTATAGCATCATCATTAGCTGGAATCGAAATATCTGCTAGATCTGGGTCACAATTTGTATCGATTAAACAAATCGTTGGAATTCCCAAAGTGATACATTCTCGAAGAGCCGTATATTCTTCTTGCTGATCAACGATTATTACAATATCGGGTAACCCCGTCATATATTTTATGCCACCCAGATATGTTTCCAAATGAGATAATTGTCTCTTGAACATAGCGGCATCTCTTTTTGGGAGAGAGTTCAGTTTCCCTGTCTTTTGCTCCGTTCTCAAGTCCCTGAACTTACGAAGTCTCGTTTCTGTCGTATACCAATTCGTTAACATACCTCCGAGCCATTTTTTATTAACATAATGACATCGAGCTCTTATTGCAGCCCGTGTTACTGAATCGGCTGCTTTTTTTTTTGTACCAACAATTAAGAATTGTTTTCCTATGCTTGCTGCATCAAAAACCAAATCACAAGCTTCTGATAAAAAACGAGCAGTTCGAGTAAGATTTGTAATATGAATACCTTTACGCTTTGCGGATATAAAAGGTGCCATTCGAGGATTCCATTTCCTAGTATCATGGCCAAAATGAACTCCAGCTTCCATCATCTCTTCAAAAGTTATGTTCCAATATCTTTTTGTCATTTATCCCCACACGTTTTTTTTTTTTAAAAAAAGTGAAAAAAACGAGACCTGGTATCCTGAAATAGCAATAAATAATTGTTCCGATGGAACCTTCTCTTTTATAGACGATTGGCCATTAATATATAATCAGGTCATTCATTTTTTTCTATTTTTTCTATTTATTATACTTTATTACCAAATCAAATGACTGCATTTAAAGGGATGAATTGAATGCTTCCTAAAAGCGCATTCAATCCTATATTTCTAATGTATCACAGAAAATTATTTGAAATGAAAAGAATCAAATAATTTTCTGTGATGGAACAAAAGATTTCGAATTTCTACTTCGAATAATTTTTTTTTTTTCAAGGTAATTTTGTTATATTGCCTTGACCGTGAACGGTGCATTATTCTTTTGAATCCGGTACCAACGGGTATCATTCCCCCTAAAACAACATTCTCTTTAAGACCTTTCAACCAATCAATACGACCCCGAAGAGCGGCTTTTGCTAAAACTCTAGCAGTTTCTTGAAAACTCGCTTCGGATATGAAACTTTGAGTATTCAGAGATGTTTTTGTTATTCCCAATAATAAAGCTCGGTAACAAATTGCTTCTTCCAAGGCACGCCCAGTTCGTTCTGCTCGCAATAATCCAATTAATTCACCAGGTAAAAATACATTAGACATTCCATCTTCTGAAACCAAGACTTTGGATGTTATTTGACGCACAATAATTTCGATATGTCTATTATGGATGTGTACTCCCTGGGATCGATAAACCTTTTGGATTTTATTAACCAAAGAAATACGACTTTGCGCTATAGTTAGCTCAGCACCAATCAAGAATCCCCAAGGAATGCCGAGAATTCTTGTTATACACTCATTCCAAGCATCAATTCTTTTTTCGAGATTCATCGATATTGAATCAATCGAACGTATTTCTAATATCTGTTCCACTTTTGGAAGACCTTGTGTTATATCACCGGATCTCGATTTTTCATATATGAATGTAACTAAAATATCTCCTTGATAAAGGATTTCTCCATAATGGCCATGAATGGTTGCTCCTGGAGTCGCTAAATATGGGTTAGCCGATCTTATTATTACAGAATCCATTTGAACAGTTATAACTTGACCCGATTTTAGTTTTAGATGTGGTCCATTTTTCATTTTAGCTATACATATATTTTCACAAATAAATTGTCCAAGACTAATTATTGTAAACGTTTTTTCACAATAATAATGATGGAGAAAATACCAATTCAAATGGAATGGATTCAAAACGATATTACTGTCTAAATCGGGTTTAAAAATTTTATCATTTTCGTCCATTAAATAATATTTAATTACTTGAAAAATTTCCGTTATTTTGTCAAGTTGGAAATTTTTCATTATTGATATTTGATTATGAGTTATTAAACGGTAAAGTGAATAAAAATTTCCAACTTGACGGGCTATTCCTAAAGGTCCTAATGAATTATTATTATTAATTGGAATTTTAGGATTTTTTTTTATCCCATTGTGATATTTAACATTGTTGAATGGTCTTATTTGAAAACAATTAGATGATGACAAAATTATCCAAGATCGGCATTCCTTATTTCTATTCAACAACATACGAATAGTTCCGTGATTTTGGCTAAGTGATTTTTGAATTTTTGCCTTGGAATGAATAGAAAAAAATGGATTGATATTGATCCGATCCGATTCATTATCCGCGATCAATCCTAAACCAGATGGGTCATTTCGTTTTCTGATATATGAAGTATTCGATTTTACTAAGTCAATTCTTAGAAAATACTCAATCAAACCGTTTGTACTTACTTCAACAAAGGAAGAGGGGGCCTCCTCAATAGAAGGACTTTTTTTGCCTTGATCCCAATTCAAGACTAAACAAGTCCGAACTAATTGAATCCTTGTGTCGGAAATTCCCCGAATGGATTTTCCATTTCCATAAAGAATATAATTGACAACTTTGAGTTCCAGATTATCCCTTTCCTGGAATAGATCTTGGGGAAAAAGTTTTACAAAATCGATACTGTCCGGTATTTCATATAAAATTACAGGTCGAACCAAAACAAAATACCTTTTCTTGGTAGTTGCGATCCATTGGACATAGATCCAATTGTTAATTTTTTTTGATTCCTTCCATTTTTTTTTTACCGTTCCGGGTGGTATCAAGATAGAACTGTGTCGGGATATCTTATCCCTCTCTCCGGGAAAATGGATATTTCCAGAAAATATTTTTAATTCGATTTTTTTTTTTTTCTTTTCTAATCGGACCAATCCGCCTACTCGACTTCTTATATTGAAAGTGATTGGTGTTCCTATTCCAACGAGACTATTATTCCGTACCATTATGGAAGAAGATTCGGGTAAAATATGCACTTCTTCGGGAATAAAAAAAAATCGATCTACTTTGATTTGGTATTTTGGCTTTAATTCTTTGATTCCTCGATACTCAATGAAATCTTCTTTTTGAAAAACGGAATGAATTCCTATAGTTCTATATTTAGTAATTCCTGAATTCTGTCTTCTGTATTGAGGATCATCGAAATAAGCAAAAATACTATTTCTATGAAAAATACCATTGATAGGTATTTCAATGGAAACACCAGAAGGGCGCATTAGTTCGTTCTTTCGTTCTTGAATCGATTGGAATGGAATAAGAAATC